TTCACCCTCTGAAACAAGAAGTTCCGGTCCTGGAGGTATCATATCAACCACTTGATGCCCATCTGATGCATCAGCTATGGTTATTTCGTAACCACCCTTTTGTTTACGTACTATTTTACTTACTATACCGGCGGATGTAGCGTTATAAACTGTATTGTTACTCTTGCTCCCATCGGGATAAATCTGACCCCTTCCCCGGTTCCCGCCTACATATATGGGATATTTTAAAAAGTGAACATCTTTCTTCATAGTAGGGTCGGGAGAAAGGATAGGGAAGACAATTTCACTATATTTCTGACCAGGAACAGGACCTATAACAAGAATGTTTTTTTTAGTGGGCCGATAACTCTGAAAAGACAGATTGCCCATCTTTTCTTTCATCTCGGGGGAAATACGATCGGGAGGAGCTAATTCGAATCCCTCCGGTAAAATAAGAACAGCCCCCACATTCAAGCCCCCTTTTTTACCATTAGCAAGAACTTGTTTCACTTGCCTATCATAGGGGATTCTAACAACTGCTTCGAATACAGTATCTGGAAGTACAGCTTGCGGAACTTCAATATCCACGGGCTTATTAGCTAAATGACAATTGGCACATACAATTCGTCCAGTTGCTTCGCGCGGATTTTCATAACCCTGCTGCGCAAAAATGGGATACGCATTTGAAATGGATGTATGAGTTATTATATATATCATAATCGATACAGAAATAGATCGAGTTATCTGTTCTCTTACCACAAAAAAAGTATTTCTATTTTGCATGATCGAATCATTGATCCCGGAATTTCTACAATAAATTAGGTAGGTAGCTAGTATAGTTCCCTATCCATGAGTCTGCCATTGTACATTGTAATAGAATAATTGTACTGGAATATAGAAGAATACTTTGAACAGTTTGAACAGGTAGAAGTATAAAAAGTAAGTAAGATTGAAATGTTTTATTTATTTATGCACAAAGAAAAGAAAGATTTTAAGGTGAGTGATACCAAAATATCAAATGAGTTCTTTATTCATTCATTGAATGATAAATGACCACAAGTGAAGGAGATACACGATTTAAATAATGGAAAATCCAATATTTCACAATTGTATCTAGAATGACTGGAAAAGTAGAAACAAGACCAGATATAATTTTCTCATTATGAGCCAATCCAAAATCGTTGTAGAACGAACCAATCATGAGTTCCCAACCGTGGGGCGAGTGGAATCCAATCCATAAATCAGTGACTAACAGAATAGAAAAAGCTTTTATTGTGTCACTTAGATTATAAAGAAATTCCTGAACCCAAGAATTAAGAATGGCGAGTTCCTCACTACGCATAATAAAAAAACCACTTAGAATAGTGAAACATATTATATTTGTCGAGAAATGCAAAATGATATGTAGATGGTATTCATTGTGTGTTTTGACCAATTCCATAGTTTCTTTATGGATTCCTATCGGAAACTTTTGTATATGTGTCCCCGGGTACTCCTTTATTATTTCGTCTAATAGTAATAGTTCTTCTAGTTCTATGAATCTTTCTACAACGTTCTTTTCTTGAATATCATTCAAAAAAGTTTCAGATTGCCCGAGATTCCACCAATGAGTAATCCAAGGTTCCAGACATTTATTAAATGATAGAGAAATCCACCAGGGCAAAAATACTATAGATACAAGATAAGAAAGAGAGGTTAATGTTTTCTTTTTTTTTTTCACTTTGGATCCGTGAATTGTTAATGAACTTGCTTTATTCGTTGACTTTATCTGATTTTGGAAGTATGAGTTCTATAACAAGAACAAGGTATGGAACCTATGGATCTATTCCCGATTTTTGTTTCATTATTTAGTCCTTAAATAGAGAAAAAAATGGGGAAATGTCAGAAATAAGGATTTACTTTTGGATGAAAAAATACTAATAAGCAAATATTGTTCTCAAATATCCCAATTGGACAAATTATAACCAATAACATCCCCATTTGTTCCGTTTGCTGAATACTAAAAAAAGGCACTTTAAGTGACGAATATTATTAGGATTTCGAGACAAAAGAACTTCTCGGGTGCCTAAGAGTTATTATTTCAAATTCAAAAAGTTTCGCTATATAACCATATCTCACCACAAGAAATCGAGGAATTTCCAAAGAATATTCATGATTCAATCCAAAATAGGGTGAAAAAAATGAGAAAAAATTATATGGTTATGAGAGATCCAATCTTTTTTTTGTTTTTAACAAGGATCAGAAGTATAAAAAGAAAGATCCATTCCCAAACGGGAGAAAACCAGTATGACTCCACTAACGTATCCAAAATCTTGGGGCTAAAAAAATGAATTATGTATTCCAAGATGTGCGGATCCATGTGATGAATCCATAACATAGTTATTAGATTTGTTACAATTGTCAGTATACAAGAAATAGCCCTATACGCATAAAAAAAAACACACTTTTGGTACACAAAAAAGTGCGTATTATAGTTGTTCTATATATGGATATGGCCTGTTTATTATATATATAGCGCGTCGCGCCATCAGAATGAGAAAATGGAATTTAAAATCGCGAATGCACATTGTAAAAAAAATTCAGTTCAAAATACTTCCATTGGTACACGCAAGAAAGAGGCTAATTCCGCAGCTTTTTGTTCAATTTGTCGTGCAGTAAAATTTTCATCAGTACGAGTTAAGGGAATGGATCCCTGGCCCCGGATTTCCATATAAAGGACACGACGAGGATAAAGACCCTCTTTAATCTCGATTCTGATTGACTGGATATCCCTCATAAAGAAACGAAGGAAGATGCGACGGTTTTTTCCAGGAAATCCCCAACGAAAAATACATACTATTCCTTCTTTTCTATCGAATCGATCATAACCACTACCGATATTCAACGACATTGTGCACCACAAATAGGAGCTAATGAATAGACCCGCCATCCCATAGAAAGACATCACGATCCCTTGTGGAAAAAAAATAATTTGTTGAGAAGGGAATACAGATATCAGATTCCTACCAAGATAACTGGAAGTTCCAACCACTAAAAATCCTAGCGAACCTAAAAAAAGGATACAGGCCCAGCAAAAATTACTTGTTTTTCTAGATCCCCTTATAAGTTCTATCCATATATGTTCTGATCGCCAGTTCATATTCTACTATATTAATTAGATCCAGTTGTATTTGATTGGAATTCAGAGAATAACTCAAATAAATTTTATTTTTATTTTCTTGCCCCCGAAGTAACTCTCAGCAACTAGCATTATTTTGTTGTGAATCATTAGAAATAATGGGTTAGATACATTTCCAGTCTATTTTCTATATTGATTGATCCCCCTACCCCTTTTGACCAGCTATATCCCTATATACATAATATATTCAGATATCATGTATACGTTAATAGCTCTTTCGCTTTTTTTTTCATGGGGAACCCCATATTACATCCCATATTACATATCGTACCATAGTACACTAAATGGAAACCCGTATTATGATCTAGTGTTGAAATAAATTGATGAGATTTAGTCTGATCGCATCTAGACAATCTTATTTTTTTGGACATGAAGAAATAAAGAAGCCATTGCAATTGCCGGAAAAACAAGGCCTACTAAAGGCACAAAAATAGAGGGTAAGTTGAGATCCGTCATAGAATAGGTTCCTCGGTTTAATATTTGTACCTTTTATAAGGAAAGATATCTTATGATAAGTATATCTATTATAAATAATATTAATATTATAAATAATATTAAGTAGTTAATAAGTGCAAGGAATATAGAACTAAATTAAGTGTACCTATTATCTTTCTACACGAATATGTGTGATAATTCACTTTAATAAATTTCTATTCTTTTTCTCTCCTTTTTATCTTAAAAATTGGATTAAGAATTCACGACTCTAATTAATCTAATACAGGGATTTCAAAAAAAAAGTAGATTCTCGAAAAATATAATATAGAAATAGCTTCTACTCCCTATTTTATTTCTTTTATATTTCTATATCCCCATATATATTGCTATATTTATGTATTGTTTAATATTATTATTTTACTCAAATATTATTTCCATTTTCATATAATAACATATGATAATTTTATTAATTATTTTCGATTTCGGTGGAATTTGCTTAAATACTAAAAAAATATATAAATAATTAATATTAATGAAAATAATATAGAAATTCCAATTAATTAAGACTCAGACATAACATAATAAGTAAGAGTGGAATTCCTTTTATTTTCCCTAATTCCTATTTTTTTTCTTAATTCGTGTAAAAATTAACGCAGTTTATCCTGTTGATAGAGAGTTACTAATTACTAATCATAAATGGAGTTAGGATAGAAAAAAAGCACCAGGAAAAAAAATAATTATCCGCAATTTTTTCACTCTTATTACAAGCATAATTTAAGTCACCTAGGAAAACGCCATTCTTCTTACTTTACTTTCTTTTTTCATTACGGTTAATTAGAAATACTTGGTCGTTCGCTATAAATAAAAAATGACTAAATGTAGAACTTTAATTTTTTAAATTTTGATTCAAAGAAAAGAAACCATGGAGCTGAAATAACTCACTCAGAACACCTTTTAAAAGATTACGTGGTACGATTAAATCGAATAAGCCCTTATGGAATAAATACTCAGCTGCTTGTGAACCATCGGGTACTGTTTTATTCAATGTTTGTTCAATTACTCTTTTACCCGCAAATGCGATGTAGGCATTAGGTTCAGCAATAATGACATCTCCCAACATACCAAAACTGGCTGTAACTCCACCAGTTGTAGGAGATGTAAGGATTGATACATAGAATAACTTTTTATTTAATTGATAATTATATGAAGCAGAAGAAATTTTAGCCATTTGCATCAAGCTCAAACTCCCTTCTTGCATGCGCGCTCCTCCAGAAGCACACACAATAATAACAGGTAGAGATAGATTAGTAGCATATTCTATCAAACGGGTTATTTTCTCGCCTACTACGGATCCCATACTACCCCCCATGAACTGAAAATCCATAACCCCAATTGCTATCGTAATACCGTTTAGTTTACCTATGCCTGTTTGAACAGCTTCAGTTAAACCGGTCTTTTTTTGATAAGAATCGATACGATCTCTATAGGGTTCCTCCTCAGAATGAAATTCAATAGGGTCCATAGATACCATATCCTCATTCATGGGGTCCCAAGTTCCCGGATCAATCAAAAGTTCTATTCTATCTGAACTACTCATTTTCAAATGATATCCACACTGTTCACAAATATTCATTTTTGAGATCAAAAATTTTTTATAATTTAATCCATAACAATTTTCGCATTGAACCCATAAATGTCTGTATTTTTTATTTATATCAAAATCATTTGATCTTCCTCTTATATAAAAATCACTGCTATTACCACTAGTTCTCAGACTAGAACTTCCACTTTCACTACAAATGAAATTATAAATATAACTATCACTGTAATTATAAGTATCTCCCGAAATGTAACTATCAATACTTATTTCAAAACGAAGATAACTATCAATGCAACTATTAATGTGATTATTCCAACTAGATTGAGTATTATCATACATGTAATGTACATAGTAACGATTCTTACTCTTAGATCCACTATTCAGACAACTAGAATTAAGATAGTTATAAAAAGAACTTTCTAGTTCATTCATAAAAGAACTAGAATTGTCAATCTCAAAAATACTATTTTCAATATCAAAATATACGAAATAACGGTCGCCATTACTATCTCTAACTAAAAAAGTGTCATCGGAGATCAAACTCCAAATGTCTTTAATATCAAATAAATGATCAACATTACCACAATGGAAACTCGTACTATCACTCCAACTAGGAATCTTTTTATCCGTATCATTTAGAACGGGGTCCTCATTTTCGCTAGTATGCCCAATAGGACCAAAACTACACATTGATTTTTTTAGTTCACATCTGTGTTCTAACTCCTTGTTATGGAACATTGAATTGAACCACCATTTTTCCATAGCTTCTTCTTGCCTTTTATTTGAAAATAGAATAAATAGATGAATAGTCATTCGATAAATAATTATTTTACTATTAGATTTCCCATCCTAATTAAACATATAGATCCAATTAGTAAGATGGTTAACTAATAACGAATGCGTAGTGAAAGAAATGATTATCCTTATACCCAAAGTAGTTCAACTCATGGAAGAAGGCGCGGACGTTAATACATTTAGGATAGGAGCCATTCATTTTATAAAAAAGAAGAGGGTATTTCAATTCAAAAGGGGAGGGGTTACTAGATCCGTGCAATTTTATTTTCAATTAGATTGGGGTTAAGCTATAATTTTTAACCATGATCTTGTTATGTTTTTCAATTCCAAAATTGACAAGGATTAGGTATACCAAAGTAAAAGTGTCTCGCCAATCCTTTGATCATGGAGAGGAAAAAGTTCTATGCAATTCACTCACGAAGATTAATGAATAAGAGCAGATTTTTTTGTACGAGATTTGATGATTTGAAAAATAATAATTGGATTAAATCCATCGAAATGAATTGCATTTTTATTTCATTTTCTTGTACCTAGGGATTTATACAAGTATGTGGTAATGTTTCCATTTATATGGACTAACCCAGTGAGTCAACGTCAACCCGTCATAAACAAGCACTAATGATGAAGTGAAAACTATACAAATACAAAAAATAAATAATGTAAATGGAATCCATAGGGCTATACGGACTCGAACCGTAGACCTTCTCGGTAAAACAGATCAAACTCATGAGTATCTAAATGATTCGAACTGTTTCAAAGACCCAACATGCATTTTGTTGCATTGGGCTCTTTCATCAACTGATGATAAGATCAGTTAGTCAACCATATTTTTTCTTATCTTCACAGGAAAAGGGAAAAGTAAGAAGATAGTGAGATGGCTCCATGTGCTCTGATTCATTATTAGGATTCTGATTCAAGAGCAATACCAAAGTGTTTCAAAAAAGGTTACCTTGACGTAGGTCTGCCTCCGGCCTAGATTCAACTTAATAAGTTAAATGGAGTCTCTATCGTATGCTTCAAGAGTCAAATATGAGACTTCATACACCTTAAAGTTCATAGGACGACAAGAGGTTTTTTTGAGGCCCTTATACTCATTATGCCTAGCATTGAATAGATTGTGTATTCACCTTATCAATTTTCAAATCAATGATGGGTTCCATTTGGCATCTGAATTCGCATCTGAATCGGATTGAACCAAATAAATATTTGTCAGGCTATTGTTCTCTTGTTCTTTCGAATCCGTGGAGTAAGACATCGATTTCTCAATAAGACAAAATATATTGATTGCATAATGTACTTTCTTGAAAAGCATTGGCGCACGTGTAAACGAGTTGCTCTACCAACTGAGCTATAGCCCTGGTCATAGATATCTTACCATATGGGTAATTTCTTGTCAAGATGGGTATGAATTTCTTGCCAAGATGAATATTCCATGATCCACAAGATAACTCTCGAATCCGTTTTTCATTTCTTGTTAAAAATGGATTGGTATTGCCTAAAAGTAATATTCCAGATATAATTCACGAAGCGGTGGGTCCCTTTTTTTTTCTTTGTAGTTCTAAACGACCTACTTAACTCAGTGGTTAGAGTATTGCTTTCATACGGCGGGAGTCATTGGTTCAAATCCAATAGTAGGTATAACTTATTAGATACCGAAACCAACGGTATCCAATAAGTTTTTTTACGCATCTTTTTTTGTTGTCTCAGATTATACTTGATTGTATTGAATTAGCAGAATCAAAATAGAAAATACAAAGTATAAATAAAGAGAACTTTTTGTCATTATCTCAGATAGCCTAGGAAATGGCATTGCTAGCCTCCACTCGCGTTCTAGCTCGTCTGAGAGTTAGATTTGCCTCAATTATTTGTCTCTTACCTTCTGCTTTACTCAAGTTGGTTTCAGCTATTTCAAAAGCTTGCTGAGCTTCTTGTGGATCAATATCAGTACTCATCTCCGCATCATTTCCTAAAATGGTGATCTCATTATTACCTATTCTAGCGAAACCGCCCATTAGAGCCACTGTTAACCATTGGCCGTTGCGGCGGATTCTCAAAAGACCGATATCTACGGCTGTGGCAACACAGGCATGGTTTGTTAATACACCAATTTGGCCAGTATTAGTAGGTAAAATAATTTCGTCCACTTCGGAATCCCAAATAGTTCGATTAGGGGTCAGTACACAAAGATTTAAGGTCATTTCTTCAATTTTCTCTCCACTTCTATTCTAAGGTCATAGCTTTCGCGGTAGCTTCCTCGATGTTACCCACTAAATAAAAGGCCTGTTCCGGAAGACTGTCTAATTCTCCGGAAAGGATCAGTTGAAACCCTCTAATGGTTTCTGCGAGACCCACATATTTTCCTGGAGAACCCGTAAATACTTCTGCTACGAAGAAGGGTTGTGATAAGAAACGCTCAATTTTTCGTGCTCTTGCCACGGTTAAACGATCCTCTTCGGATAATTCGTCCAAACCAAGGATAGCTATAATATCCTGAAGTTCTTTGTAACGCTGTAAAGTTTCCTTAACTCTTTGCGCAATTTCATAATGTTCCTCGCCAACGATCCAGGGTTGGAGCATAGTTGATGTTGAATCTAAAGGGTCTACTGCCGGATAAATCCCTTTAGCAGCTAATCCTCTTGAGAGTACGGTAGTAGCATCTAAATGTGCAAATGTCGTGGCAGGGGCAGGGTCCGTTAAATCGTCTGCAGGTACATAAACCGCTTGAATGGAGGTTATAGATCCTTCTTTGGTAGAAGTAATTCTTTCTTGCAAAGATCCCATTTCTGTACTAAGGGTAGGTTGATAACCCACCGCGGAAGGCATTCTACCTAATAAGGCGGATACCTCTGATCCAGCTTGAACGAATCGAAAGATATTGTCGATGAATAGAAGCACGTCTTGTTCATTAATATCCCGGAAATATTCTGCCATGGTTAGGGCAGTCAAACCAACTCTCATACGTGCTCCCGGCGGCTCATTCATCTGACCATAGACTAGAGCTACTTTTGATTCTGCAATATTTTTTTCATTAATTACTCCGGATTCTTTCATTTCCATGTAAAGATCATTTCCTTCACGAGTCCGCTCGCCTACTCCACCAAATACGGATACACCCCCATGAGCTTTAGCAATGTTGTTGATCAATTCCATGATGAGTACTGTTTTACCCACTCCAGCCCCCCCGAAAAGTCCAATTTTTCCTCCACGACGATAAGGAGCTAAAAGATCCACGACTTTAATACCAGTTTCAAAGATGGATAATTTCGTATCTAACTGTATAAAGGCAGGTGCAGATCTATGAATCGGGGATGTTGTGCGAGTATCTACCGGACCTAAATTGTCAACGGGTTCTCCAAGAACGTTGAAAATTCGCCCGAGAGTAGCTCCACCGACCGGAACACTTAATGGAGCTCCCGTATCAATAACTGCCATTCCTCTCCTCAGACCATCTGTCGCACTCATAGCTACAGCTCTAACTCGATTATTTCCTAATAATTGCTGTACCTCACAAGTCACATTAATTTGCTCACCGTCAGTATCTCGACCCTTAACTACCAAAGCGTTATAAATATTAGGCATGTTCCCCGGAGGAAAGGCAACATCCAGTACTGGGCCAATAATTTGAGCGATTCGCCCTAGGTTTTTTTCTTCCAGTGGGGAAATTGTAGGATCAGAAGTAGTAAGATTGATTCTCATAATCATGATAAAGTAAAATATGTCAAAATTTATTGGGAATACTTTTTAATCGAAAAGAAAATGTCCGATAGCAAGTTGATCGATTAATTCAATAAGAAATGGAATCAATAAGGAAGTTAACACTCGATTTAGTCAGTATCGTCCAACCGACCAAATGGAATTCAATCGTTTCCTCATTCAATTTTCAAGTTCAACCAACTATATCAATTTCAAAGTATCAACAAAATAGCAAGTATAAGAATAATGAATGCGGAAGTATGTATCTTTTATCTATCATTATACATAATCTCATCCATATTAGGGTTCCATTATCTATA